ATGTTTTCGATTATCTAATAAATCATTTAATGAAAGTAGATTATCTTACCATTAATTTCACAACTTCCATGATCTCTTCCCGAACCAAACATGAATCTTTCGATTCATTTGGCTCTCACGCTCAATTTTTTATTTTATGGACATTCCCGTATCTTTTTTTAATATAATGAGCCTATCCTCTCTATTTCTGTTTGTATTCAAACATATCAAAACCGATACAAGAACAGAATATTAGGAGGACTCTTCCGACCAGACAAAAAATCTATAATTGTCAGCAAAGTTGTTTCTTTATTTGTTCTTTATTTCATTGAAAATAGATATTTCTATATTATAGAAATATAGAAAATTTCAATTTTATTTTGATTTCCTTTTTTATTCAAATCCAAAAATTCCCCCTTTTTATACATAACATAGGTTGCCGATTCGGCATTGGATAATATAATAAAGGGCAAGGCGCCCTTTATTTATTCTAGTAAATGGTTCAAATCATTTTATCGATATGAGTGTTCTATATCGAAAAAATTATCAACTATTCTTTTTTAAACCATTTCGTTATTAACGTAGTGGTAGAAAGAGTACCATGTTGTGCCCGGACTTCAAACAGTTTAGCTTTAACCATGTTAATGGTCTCACATTATTGGTTGGTTGATAGAGAATCAAAGTTAACTTACCAATGAATAACGAAATGCTATGGTTCTTACATATGATTTATGAATTTACTCAGAAGGAATTCGTCGAGATTATGCACTTTTTTCCTATTTATCCTATAAAAATATAGAATAACATAAATAAAGTGCAGTCGGTTAGATCCAACCTATTCGTGAAATATACAACTCGCACACACTCCCTTTCCAAAAAAAATCAATACACCAAGCACTACACTTAGATTTATTGGATTTGTTGCTAAAATATCGGTATTAAACCCGAAACTCCCGGCGGATGGCCAGTGGCCTAAGGAAACGAAAGAATCGGTTACATTGTTCATATGCTCTCCTCTTATAGATAGGACTAAGAAAGAACAGAGTTCTTTTTGTATCACTTGACTCGCCCTTTTTTTTATCGATTTCTTTTTCTTAATTTCCCGTTTTTTTTTAATGTTAATGGGAGTAGATTAAATCTATTTTATTGAATTTTAGATTGAGAATTACAAAATTTCTTATTCTTTTTGAAGTATTCGATAAGATACTTATTAAGTTAGGTCCTGGGTCTCGTATCAATTGAAAAATATCTCCTTTGTTCTCCTAAAAGAAAAATAAAAATTCCATCGTACTAAACTAAGGGCGGGAAGGAAGAAAACGAGTGAATCCACAAATTCCTCATCCTCAAATCACTCCTTCCCGGGGTATTGTAGCAACAAATACATAATTGTAGGAATAAAGTATTGATATAATTCACAGAAGCAAATGGCAACGAGTTAATAAAATAAGAAAAAAGTAGGTAACGTACTTTTTTACATTTTCATTCTAGGATTAAATTAAACAAAAGGATTCGCAAATAAAAGCGCTAATGCCACGACCAGTCCATAAATTGTTAAAGCTTCCATAAAAGCTAGACTAAGTAATAAAGTACCTCGTATTTTTCCTTCTGCTTCTGGTTGTCTCGCAATACCTTCTACGGCTTGGCCTGCAGCAGTACCTTGACCAACTCCAGGTCCAATAGAAGCAAGCCCTACGGCCAATCCAGCAGCAATAACGGAAGCGGCAGAAATCAGTGGATTCATGATGATAGGTTCCTCGCACCAAAAAAAAATGGTTAATGATACAATCAACCAATGAATTATTACTTATTTGATCACAAAAATCTATTGAGTCGAAGTAACTAAAACTTCGAATAAAATAAAAAAAATAATGAAATTAATATAGAAATATAGATAGAGATAACCCCTATATAACTAGTATATATCTAATGTCACATATACATTTGTTTCTTTCATAACGTAAACCGCCTGCATTTTCTTTTTATATTGAATCGGATTCTAGAAGAATTCTTCGAAAAATATACAGGGACTGTGACTGGCCTTATAAACATTCCATATATCTAGTGGTGACCCCCACTAACTCATCCGCCATTTCGTAATATCGTCTATCTTTCCTCCTACAACTCTAGTCGTAATATATATATGTATTTATATCTATTATGTTCCTCAACTAAGAACCAATCTTGAACTATGCATTGCCTCAATTGGGATAAGCTTAAAAATAAAGAATATTTCGAAAACTAATCAATGATGACCCTCCATGGATTCCCCTATATAAGCCGCGGCTAAAGTTGCAAAAATAAGAGCTTGAATACCGCTTGTAAATAATCCAAGAAACATGACAGGTATAGGAACTACTAAAGGTACTAAAGAAACAAGAACAACAACTACTAATTCATCAGCTAATATATTCCCGAAAAGTCGAAAACTAAGAGATAAAGGTTTTGTGAAATCTTCTAGGATGTTAATTGGTAAAAGTATTGGAGTTGGTTGAATGTATTTTCCGAAATAACCCAATCCTTTTTTGGTAAGACCCGCATAAAAATATGCTACTGACGTGAGTAAAGCTAAAGCAACAGTAGTATTTATATCATTTGTGGGGGCGGCTAGCTCCCCATGAGGTAACTGTATGATTTTCCAAGGTAAAAGGGCACCTGACCAATTCGAAACAAAAATAAATAGGAACATAGTTCCAATAAAGGGAACCCAAGGGCCATATTCTTCTCCAATCTGAGTTTTGCTCAAGTCTCGAATAAATTCAAGGACATATTCGAAGAAATTCTGACCGTCGGTCGGAATGGTTTGTGGATTCCGAACGGATATGATGACTGAACCTAATAAGATAGCAATTACGACCCAAGAAGTGATAAGTACTTGGGCATGAATTTGTAAACCTCCTATTTGCCAATATAAATGTTGGCCTACTTCTACACCTGATATATCGTATAACCCTTTGAGTGTTTTAATGGAACATGGTATAACATTCATATTGTCCTCTGACAGAAATCGAACTGAAAAAAAGAATTATTTTGATTCAACCATCTCTTTCTCGACTCATCTACTTTCATCATTAATCATATAGTTAGGATACCAAGAAATCACATAACATAATATCAATATCCCATTTTATCTCTTTTTAAAAATAAAAGACAAGAATAGTAACCGATCCAATAAATCAAAATAATTAACTAATCTTATTATTATTATTCTTAATCATAACATAATCAACGACTTCTTATATAGCTAGAACGGCCCTCACAAATTGCGGATACCAATTTGTTAAGAATCAATCGGATTGAAGCTATAGCGTCATCGTTGGCTGGAATCGAAATATCTGCGAGATCTGGGTCACAATTTGTATCGATTAAACAAATCGTCGGAATTCCCAAAATGACACATTCTCGAAGAGCTGTATATTCTTCTCGCTGATCAACGATTATTACAATATCGGGCAATTCAGTCATATATTTGATCCCGCCCAGATATGTTTGCAAAGTAGATAATTTTCTCTTCAACATTGCTGCATCTCTTTTAGAGAGACGGTTGAGTTTCCCCATCTTTTGTTCTGCTCTTAAGTCTCTGAACTTATGAAGTCTCGTTTCCGTAGTGGACCAATTCGTTAACATACCGCCGAGCCATTTTCTATTAACATAATGACATCGAGCCCTTATTGCAGCTGATGCTACTAAATCCGCTGCTTTATTTTTGGTACCAACAATTAAGAAGTTTTTTCCTCGACTTGCTGCATCAAAAACTAAATCGCAGGCTTCCGATAAAAAACGAGCAGTTCTAGTGAGATTTATAATATGAATACCTTTACGCTTTGCAGAGATGTAAGGGGCCATTCTAGGATTCCATTTCTTAGTACCATGACCAAAATGAACTCCTGCTTCCATCATCTCTTCCAAATGGATGTTCCAATATCTTCTTGTCATCTTTCCCACGCTTTCTTTTTTTTTTTTTTTTTAACAAATAAATAATTGTTCCTACGGAACCTTCTGCCGGGATTGACCGTTGATACACAGCCCAAACCTTTCATTTTTTTTTATTACTTAACTTAATTTCTTCATTTTTTTTAGTACCCAATCAATAACTAGTAAAGTAAAAAGAAAAATATCTCCTTAAGAATTATGAATTCGCTTAAATGATTTTTCTGGTGTGTCATAGAAATTGCTTGGGGCGCAAGAACAAAAAAATTCTCTATGGTGTAACAAAATATCTCTCATTTCCAACTCGAATAGATTTTTATTTTTGATTTCAAAATGAATGTCTTGCCTTGAACGGTGCACTATTTTTTTGAATCCAGTACCGACAGGGATAATCCCCCCCAAAACAACATTTTCTTTCAGACCCTTCAACCAATCAATACGACCCCGTAGAGCAGCTTTTGCCAAAACTCTAGCAGTTTCTTGAAAACTTGCTTCGGATATGAAACTTTGAGTATTCAGAGATGCCCTCGTTATTCCCAATAAAATTGCACGATAACAGATTGCTTCGTCTAAAGCACGCCCTGCTCGTTCCGCTCGCAACAATCCGATTAGTTCTCCAGGTAAAAAAACATTAGACATTCCATCTTCTGAAACCAACACTTTTGATGTTACTTGTCGTACAATAATCTCTATATGTCTATTATGGATCTGTACCCCCTGGGATCGATAAACCTTTTGGATCTTATTAACCAAAGAGATACGACTTTGGGCTATGGTTAACTCAGCTCCAATTAAGAATCCCCAAGGAATTCCAAGAACTCTTGGTATACGCTCGTTCCAACCTTCAACTCTCCTTTCAAGGTTCATCGATATTGAACCAATCGAGCGCACTTCTAAGATTTGTTCCACTTTTGGAAGACCTTGCGTTATGTCACCAGATCGGGATTTTTCATATATAAATGTAACTAATGTATCTCCTTCAGAAAGGGTTTCTCCATAATGTCCATGAACAGTCGCTCCTGGAGTGGCCAAATAAGGCTTAGCTGATCTTATAATTAAAGAGTCAACATGAACAATGAAAATTTGACCAGATTTTTTTATGTGTGGTCCATATTTAAATAGACATATATTTTCACAAATAAATTGTCCAATGCTAATTATTGTGGATGTCTCTTCACAATAATTGTAATGTAGAAAGCACCAATTCAAATGGGATGGATTCAAAATGATGTTATTGCATGGACTGGGATTATAAATCCTCCTATTTTCATCTATTAAACAGTATTTAAGTACTTCAAGTACTTGGAAAGTCTGTTTAAAATTGTCAAGTAGCCAATATTTGTTTAACAAGATCTGATTATGAGTTATTAAATGATAAGATGAATAAAAGTTCACTATTTTAGGTACTATTGTACCTAAGGGGCCCAACAAACCCCTAATTGGAGTTATGGGATTCGATTCTTTTGCCACATTGTTATATTTCGAACCGTTGAATGGACCAACTCGAAAACAATTGAATGATGACAAAATTCTCAAAGATTGGCCTTCCTTATTTCGATTCAACAACGTACCAATAGTTCCTTGATGCTGGATAACTAATGGAATCTTCACTTTGTAATAAAAAGGATTGATATTGGTGCGATCTAATCCATTATCAGGAATCAATCCCGAACCTGCCGTATCATACCTTTTTCCGGTATAGGAAATAGTAGACTTGACTAATTCAATTCTTATGAAATCACGAATCAGATCATTTGCCCTTACTTCAACAAAGGAAGCATGAACCTCTTCCATAGAACCGTTTTTTTCTTGGTCCCAATTCAATACTAAGCAAGTCCGAACTAATTGAATACTTGTGTGATAAATTCCTCGAATTGACTTTCCATTTCCATAAAGGATATAATTGACAACTCTAAGCTGGACATTTTCTTTTTCCTGCAAGAGATCTTGAGGGAAAAGTTTTGCTAAATTTATCCCATCAGCTATTTCATATGTGACTACGGGTCGAACCAAAACAAAATACTTTTTTTTGATAGGTGTGATCCGTTGGACATAGATCCAATTTTTCGATTTTGTTTTTGATTCCTTATCATTTTTTTTTTCTGTTCCTGGTGGTATCAAAATGCCACTGTGTCTGGATATCTTATCTGTCTCTCCGGGAAAATGAATATCTCCAGAAAAGATTTTTAGTTCAATACTTTTTTTTTTTCTCTCCACTCGGACTAATCCACCTACTCGGCTTCTTGTATTTGTATTTAAAGCGAGTTGTGTATCTACTCCAATGATACTATTGTTCCGGACCATTATAGACGAAGATCCGGGTAAGATATGCACCTCTTCGGGAATAAAAAAAAACCGATCCACTTTCATTTGGTATTTCGGACTAAATTCTTTTGCTCCTCGATACTCAATCAAATCTTCTTTTTTTACTATTGAATCCACCTCCGCGGTCCCATATTTAGTAATTCCCGAACTCTTTTTTCTGTATCGTGGATCATCAAAATAAGCAAGAATACTATTTCTACGTAAAATACCATTTATGGGTATTTCAATCGAAATACCAAAAGAGGGTATTAATTCTTTCTCTCGTTCTTGATCGTATTGTAATGGGATGAGAAATCTATTTCTTCGTCTTTTCGCCAAGAAATCAGAATTCTCTTGGAGAATCGAAGGGTATATGAAATTCCAATGACCATTGGATATAATTCGATCAAGTCTTGAATAATCAAGAATTTCCCTATCTTTTTTACGAGTACCAGAAGGATCCAACAATTTATGTCTTACTCGATCCTTAGTGATTGAGAGGTCAGAGCTATATCTTTCGTCGACAGAAAAAGAATGAACATTCATTTGATCTTGATCCTTGTGAAGCGAAAAAGACACTATACTGGATCTGCACGGGCCCCCCGCTAATATCCATAAATGACTTGTTTTTGGTAATAGATGAACATTACTATATGTATATTCAGGTGCGTGGTAAACATCAGTACTCCAGTGCATTTCTCCCTCTGATTCAGAATAAATATGTTTTCGAACCCTCTCTTTAAAATTAAAAGTAGACGTTCCGGCACGAATCTCGGCAATCACTTGTTCAGATTCTACATATTGATCATTTTGAACTAAAATCACACTTTTTGGTGGAATATTCACACTATGTATAATATCTCGACTCTCAATAGTTACATGCAAGTCTATAGAACATAGAAAAGCAGGATGCCCATGACGGGTACGTGTGGGATGAACCAAATACTCATTGAACTTTATTTTTCCATTAGAAGGAGCTCGTACATGTTCGGCAGTACCGCCTGTGAATACTCCACCCGTATGAAAAGTTCTTAATGTTAGTTGAGTCCCCGGTTCCCCAATTGATTGACCCGCAATAATACCTATGGCTTCCCCCAACTCGACCAGGTCACCGTGAGTGGGGCTTCTGCCATAACATAATTGACAGATCCAAGATGTATTCCTGCAAGTAAAAGGGGTTCGAATATATATTGGTTGTGCTCGAAAGGTTATGAATCGATTGGCAAGTCCAATCCCAATATCTTGATTTCGAGCGGCAATGCATCGTATCCCCATATATATATCGTCTGC